GCATAGAAATTCGAAAAAGAATTGATCTGATTCAAGTCATAATCTATATGGGATTCCCAAAGTTATTACTAGAAGGCAAGACGCGACGAATCGAAGAATTACAGATGAATGTACAAAAAGAACTTAATTGTGTGAACCGAAAACTCAACATTGCTATTACAAGAATTACAAACCCTTATGGGCACCCTAATATTCTTGCAGAATTTATAGCCGGACAGTTAAAGAATAGAGTTTCATTTCGCAAAGCAATAAAAAAGGCTATTGAATTAACCGAACAGGCAGAGACAAAAGGAATTCAAGTACAAATTGCAGGTCGCCTCGACGGAAAAGAAATTGCACGTGTCGAATGGATCAGAGAAGGTAGGGTTCCTCTACAAACCATTCGAGCTAAAATTGATTATTGTTCCTATGGAGTCCGAACGGTCTATGGAGTATTAGGCATCAAAATTTGGATATTTGGGGAATAAGAATACTTTCCCTGTCTTTACTCTTTACACTATATCCTGATAAAAAAAAATAGAATAAAAAAAAAACTTTTTCTTTTCATGCTTTTTCTCTGAAATCAAAAAAATAAGCAATTCTATAGGTTTGAATAAAAACTTGATTGATGATTTCATATAATTGCTATGCTTAGTGTGCGACTCGTTGGTTTTTTTTATAGGATAGGATAGAATTCCAAAAAAATGGACAGACCCCTACTGTGAACTAATAACTATAGAACTAATAACCAACTCATCGTTTCACATTATCTGGATACAAAAAAGCAGTCAAGATATGATATATTGGTCATATCATTGTAGCAACTGAAATCTTTCTTACATAAACAAAAAAAAAAATAAATCTGATTATGATATAAAAAAAATATGCAGATGGAGGGAAGGTTGAGAGAAAGAAAGAAAAAGAATATCAATGATATAGGATTCCAATATATGTAAGGTTTATGAGTCATCTCATAAAAGGCAGTGTAATAAAGCATCAATACTGATTCATCCATAAGTATATGAATCGATTCATAGAAAAAAATCAAGAGCCTCGAGCCAATAAAGACTAAAAAGATTTGACTCAAGAACAAATTTCATGAGGGGCTCCATTGTAGAATTCAAACCTAACCATTAATTGCGAAGCGATGGGAACGATGGAACCTATGAATACGTAAGATTCTATTGAAAAATGAATCCTAATAATTCATTAGGTGGGATGGCGGAACCAACCAGGGACCAATTCATTTATTCCGAGAATTCATGAGCTAACCCTACAACTAAAATAGATATTGAAAGAGTAAATATTCGCCCGCGAAGGTTTTTCTTAGATTACTCAATCTCCTTTTACATTACTCAATCTTGTTCGATCCAATATGATAATATGATCAAAGGCAAAACAAAATAAAGATTCGTTATAAAAAAACCACATTATCTCATTATCTAGAAATAGGAATAATTATCTAGAAAAAAAATACATGTTTAAGTATATATCCAAACAAGATATAGAAATTTCTAATAGATTAGATGAAATCTCAAAGAATCCATGATTCAGTATATTTTCATAAAATTCGAAAATTCGAATCGTTTCATTCGCGATGAGCCGGATGAGAAGAAACTCTCATGTCCGGTTCTGTAGTAGAGATGGAATTGAGAAAGAACCATCAACTATAACCCTAAAAGAACCAGATTTCGAAAACAACATAGAGGAAGAATGAAAGGAATATCTTATCGAGGTAATCGTATTTGTTTCGGTAAATATGCTCTTCAGGCACTTGAACCCGCTTGGATCACATCTAGACAAATAGAAGCAGGGCGACGAGCAATGACAAGAAATGTGCGCCGTGGTGGAAAAATATGGGTACGTATATTTCCAGACAAACCAGTTACGGTAAGACCTACAGAAACACGTATGGGTTCGGGTAAAGGATCTCCCGAATATTGGGTAGCTGTCGTTAAACCAGGTAGAATACTTTATGAAATGGGCGGAGTAGCAGAAAATATAGCCAGAAAGGCTATTTCAATAGCGGCGTCCAAAATGCCTATACGAACTCAATTTATTATTTCGGGATAGGAACGTAGAACCAAAGAAAAGAAGTCTTGGGGATAAAAAAACAATTGCAGGTTTCTTTTTGACAAACAATATTTCTTTTTTTTTTTACTTCGCCCTTTGCATTAACATTGAAAGAACAGATTCAAAAATGATATGATTCAACCTCAAAGCCATTTGAATGTAGCGGATAACAGCGGGGCCCGAGAATTAATGTGTATTAGAATCATAGGAGCTAGTAATCGCCGATATGCTCATATCGGTGACATTATTGTTGCTGTGATCAAGGAAGCATTACCAAACACACCTCTAGAAAGATCAGAGGTGATCAGAGCTGTAATTGTACGTACTTGTAAAGAACTTAAACGTGACAACGGTATGATAATACGATATGATGATAATGCTGCAGTTGTGATTGATCAAGAAGGAAATCCAAAAGGAACTCGAGTTTTTGGTGCGATTGCCCGAGAAT